TATCAATTATCATTTTAACGATCAACTTCTCCCATAATGATATCTATACTACCTAGTATCGTCATAATATCAGCCAATTTCATTCCTTTAACTAACTGAGGAAGAATTTGCAAATTAATAAACCCCGGAGGACGAATTTTATATCGCCAAGGAAAAACACCCTTATCTCCTATCAGAAAAATTCCCAATTCTCCCTTTGGTGCTTCGACTCTCGTATAAAGTTCTTGCTTCGACAATTCAAAAGTCGGAGAAGGTTTTTTACTAATGAATCGATAGTCAAACTCATTCCATAAAGTATCTTTTACTCTATCAAAGCGGCGGATTTCTAAATTTTCATAGGGCCCTCCAGGAATTCCTTCTAGGGCCTGTTGAATAATTTTTATGGATTCTGTCATTTCACTGATTCGTACTAAATAACGAGCTAATGAATCCCCCTCTTTTTGCCATTGGACTTCCCAATCAAATTCGTCGTAACACTCATAATGATCAACTTTACGAAGATCCCATTGTATTCCGGAAGCTCGTAGCATTGGTCCCGACAAACCCCAATTTATTGCTTCCTCTCCACCAATAATGCCTACTCCTTCAACTCGTTCTAAAAAAATGGGATTCCGTGTAATAAGCTTTTGATATTCAGCAATTCCTGTTAAAAAATAATCGCAAAAATCCAAACATTTATCTATCCAGCCATGAGGTAAATCAGCAGTGACTCCGCCAATACGAAAAAAATTGTGCATCATTCGCATACCGGTGGCAGCTTCGAATAGGTCATATATCAATTCTCTTTCTCGAAAAATATAGAAGAAGGGAGTCTGTGCCCCAATATCTGCCATAAAAGGGCCAAGCCATAACAAATGCGAAGCTATACGACTTAACTCCAACATAATGACTCTGATATAACTGGCCCTTTTAGGGACTTGAATATTGCCTAATTGCTCTGGCCCATTTACAGTTATTGCTTCTGTGAACATAGTAGCTAAATAATCCCAACGTGTTACATAAGGCAAATATTGTATAATTGTTCGATTTTCCGCAATTTTTTCCATACCTCTGTGTAAATAACCCAATATTGGTTCACAGTCAATAACATCTTCACCATCTAGAGTAACAATGAGTCGAAGAACACCATGCATTGATGGGTGGTGAGGTCCCATATTGACTATCATGAGGTCTTTTCTAGCTGGTACAGTCATAGGTTTTTCCTGATTCATTCTTCCATGAATTGCTGAAAGCGAAAAGAAGTTCATCAAACTTTAAGCGAATAATTAAAACTAACTCTTCAAATTAATGAGTTTTTCTCTCTCGAATACCCAACTGCCCTATTAATTCTTTATAACGCGATCTATTTTTTTTTGACAAATAAGCCAGCAAGCGTTGACGTTTTCCCAGAATTTTCCGCAGACCTCTCTGAGATAAATAGTCTTTTTTGTGCAATTCCAAATGTGAAGTAAGTCTCCGTATCTTTTTGGTGAAACTTACTACTTGAAATTCAACAGATCCTCTGTTTTCTTTGTTTTCTTCTTGTTCTTGCAAAATAATTGAAATAAATGAATTTTTTACCATAAAAGAATTTCACACTCCCCTTTTTACAGATATTTATTTTATTGATCAGTAATAATAATGTCAGAAATTTTAATGTAGTATACACAATAATCATAATTTCTTTATATATTCCTTATTTTATCAATTAACATTAATCAATAGAAAAATGAAAAAATATGATTGATAGAATAGAACAACAGAATATATAGGAAACTCAAAATTTGAAATCAGGGATACATATATATCCTTAACATACTCAAACGGCTCCCATTATTGGTATCAAACCAATAGCGATTCATACAAGCTAAATCTTCTAATCGATAATTAGGCCAAAAAAAGAACTTTAATTGAATTAATTCATTTTTTTTTCTGTCAATTTTTTTACTTTCATCCAAAAATTGACTCCAGTTTTTTATCTTGTTCTCCTTGCAAAATAATTGATTTTTATGCACAGCATTCTGGTTCTTTAAATTCAAATTGAAAGAAATTAGAATTCTCAATTCTCTACGACGTCTAGACGATAAAATTTTTTCAGGAACAAGCAAATCATAATTATTTTTGTTTCTATTTAAAGTTTTTCTTTTATGTCTTGAAATGGATTCATCAAAATTATTCTTAGCAACGTTTTGGGGGTTTCGGTATCTTTGATTACTCTGGTGCTTACTTTTATGAACCAATGAAATACCTATGATTTGATACATAAAAAACTGTCCGTCATTTTTTACAGATAGACGGGCAGGTTCCATAATTAATATTCCCTTTTTCGTTAATTGTGTAAGATTTAAACGCCTCCTCATTATATCCAGATTCATTTCTTTCCTTTGAATATAGGATATAGTAATTTTTCTTACATTTATGAGGCTAAGCAGGAGACCATATATCTGGATATTATTCATCATTTTTTGATTCAATTGATTCAAACGTCCAGTCCATCTTAATTGCAAAGGAAAATCTCTTTTAAGGAATATTTTTAGTTTTTCGATCGATTCTAAAAAATATTCTTCAATATTGTTTTGATTCTTTAATTCAAAATATTGTTTTGAATTTGATGGGCTAAAATTTAAAAAATCCTCATTCTCCTCTTGCTTTCTCTTGATATTTTGATTTTCACTAAAATTTTGATTTATATTCAAATTAAAAAGAAGTAAGTTGCTTGGGATAAACCAAGGTTTCTCTTTATATTTATGATAAAGTATCACAAACTCTGGAAAGAAAAAATTTTTCGGATTCGATATGAGGCGATTTAAGATTAAGAATTTTTCATTCATTCCCATCCAATCAAAAGACATTCCCATCCAATCAAAAAAGACCTTTTTGTAATTGATTTCGGAATTTGAATCGATTGGAAGATAAAAAATATGAATTTTATCCCTTATTTTGTCCTTATTAGGTTCAACTTGAATATTTGTATTAAATTTCCAACTCAAATATTTTCTATCTGTATTTTTTTCCATATATATAATATCACTTTTTCCTAGATAATTCTTGATAGGAATATTCTTGAGTATGTTAAATTCTTTATTTCTACTGGAATTTTCTTGCTTCTTATTTGTTTCTAATGATGATGATGATCTATAAATATAGGACTTCTTCTTAGTTTCAGAATGAATATATTTATATGATAAAAGATCATATCTATAGTTTTTTTTTAAATTATCCTCTTTATTTGGTAATAAATATACTTTCGAATTTTGTTTTTTTTTGTAATCAAATAATTGGTCTTTTTCATAGAAATACCATTTCCTTAAATCCTTATTTTGAGACGTATGGCATTGATTTATTCCATTTCGCCATTTTTGTGGAACTAATCTAGACCATGTAATCTGAGATAAATCGTATTGATAATGACCTCTTAACCAGTTTTTCCATGGATTCATTCCATAATTTTGAAGTTTCTTATGTCTTATTTCGGAATCAAATATTCCTTGTCTTCCAAAAAAATCCTTGATTTCATTCTTAATAAAAAAAGACGGTCCATTATATTGAAGAATAGATCTTAACTTATTAAAGTTAATAACTTGGGTTTGTGATAATTTAAAAAATACATATTTTTGTGACAAGTAAGATAAATCAAAAAAAATATGTGACTTCTGCTTACTATTTCTAAGATTATTACTATTTCTAAGATTATCAAAAGCCTTTATAGTCATAGGTGAAATCAAGTCAATTTTATTTTTTTTTATTTTATTAATCCCTTCTTGATTTGTTTCATTGTTGTGAATGTATTTTTCAAGAATTTTTTTGGTTGATTCCATAAAAAGTTGTAGAGCTATTCTGCGCATATTAATGATACATAGAAATATATCTATGTATATTTTTTCAATGAAAAATTTAACTATTAATTCAATATTTTTTCTTTTTAATATTTTCCAAATTTTTGGGAGTGATTCTCCATTATTCTTTTTATTATTTTTTTTTTTTTCTATTTGATTTCTAATTGTGTTTCTTCTATCAATTCTATGTTTTATTTCTTCTTCTGCCTGTGAATAATTTGTCCAACCTGTAGATCTATTTTGACTAAATGATTCATTAATTATTTTATTGCTAATTATAGAATCTTTTTCCGTTTGAATTTCACTTGATTCATATATTTCTCTCGGTATAAATAATGGAATTTTCTTTCCTTTTAAAAGTTCTTTTATTTTTTTTTGTAAAAAAAAAAAAGCTTTTGCTTCTTTCTTTGTTATTTTTTTTAAAACTCTTCGAACTCGAAAATTTAATTTTCTTATTTCGACTTTATAGTCTATATCTTTTAAAATGGGTTCAAAAAAGGAAGGTGTTTTTCGAGGAGGACCAAAAGGATATTCCGTTTCCATTCCCAAAATGGTTAAAAAACAAGAATCAAAATCATCTTGTTGCTTTCGATCTCTATCATAAAGTCGTAGCTTAGATCTGTTCCAAGGTTTCAAATGAAAAGGATATAGTATTTTTATCTGAAAACCCTCTCTTAACCAATTTTTAGGAAATTCTGTTTTGGAGAATTGAAGACCATTATAGCTGCACTTTAGATAAATTTCTCTATTCCAATCTTGGAAATCCTCATACCATTCCGGAGATTGCCGTAATAAAATACGGCCAATATTCTTAACTATTATCAATAAGGGTAATTTAATATATCTTCTAAAAATTGATTGAGCTAGTAACAGAACACTTCTTGATTTTTGTGCATATGGAATGTTCTCCCAGAATTCTATTGCGTCTTCCTGGTGGTTTTTTTTTATTTGGAATTGTTGATGTTGATCTAAAATTTCGAATTCTGATTTTTTACCCAACCAGTTTCTAATATTAAAAAAAAGTTTCATTAAGTCGGATATAGGAAAAGGAAAATCTTCCATTTTTTCCAAAAAAAGTGGGGAATGGGGATTTCCTTGAGACGGTCCCCAAATAACCATTTTACGCCTTTGAATGCGCATAGATCCTTTGATTACGGCTCGACGAAAATCTGGTTCTTCCAAATA